CTTGTGACTCTTCTTTTTGATTCTAACCGTTGGAATCGACCATTTCGATACATAAAAAATAATCGATTTGAAAACGCTGTCAGAAATGAAATGTCACAATATTTTTTTGACACATGCCAAAGTGTTGGAAAGGAAAGAATATCTTTTACCTATCCACCCAGTTTGTCAACTTTTTGGGAAATGATAAAAAGAAGGATATCTCTGCCTACACTAGAAAAATTCTCATCTAATGAACTCTACAATCATTGGGTTTATACCAACAAAGAAAAAAGTAATAATTTCAACAACGAATTTGTAAATCGAATTCAAGCCCTAGACAAAGAATCTCTTTTTTTGAATATACTCGAAACAAGGACTAGGTTGTGTAATGACAATACTACAAACGAATACTTACCCAAAATATATGATCCTTTCTTGAACGGACCATATCGGAGAACAATAACAAAAAGCGTTTCACCTTCAATCATAAAAATAAAAAAAACTTCGATAGACAATTTCATAGAGAAAGTTGGGATAAATCGGATTCATGGTATTGTTCTTCCTGATACTGATTACCAAAAAATGGAACAGAAAATGGATCGATTTGATAAAAAACCATTATCAACCGAAATTGTTGATTTCTTAACTTTCATCAATGAACTTGGTAAAGAATCAGGATCTATTTTAAATTCTAGGGGTCTTTCTGTATTTTCAGATGAAGAAGAAGGAAGAATAGATTCAGAAAAAGGAACAAAATATTTCAAATATTTTAAAAATAGAATTCTAACTGATACTAATGTTCAAAAAATTAGTAAAAAATCGATTAGAATAAAAGAAATAAGTAAAAAAGTACCTCGCTGGTTATACAAATTAACCAGCGAGTTGGAACAAGAAGCAGGAGAAGATCAAGAAAACGGACCATTAGATCATGAAATTCGTTCAAGAAAAGCCAAACGTGTAGTAATTTTTACTGGTAACAAGGAGCATACTGAGGATACTAATCCTCCTGATAAAACATACGAAGTAGCTTTGATACGCTATTCACAACAATCAGATTTTAGGCGAGGCATAATAAAAGGTTCTATACGTGCTCAAAGGCGTAAAATAGTTATTTGGGAACTGTTTCAAGCAAATGTGCATTCCCCTCTTTTTTTGGACAGAATAAAAAAATCCCTTCTTTTTTCTTTTGATATCTCTGGGCCAATTAAACAAATTTTTAGAAATTGGGTAGGGAGGGGGTCAGCATTCAAAATTGTAGAGTATACAGAAGAGCAAACAAAAAGAGAAGAAAAAAAAGAGAAGGACAAAAAAGAAGAGAACAAAAGAAAGGAGAACGCGCAAATAGAGATAGCAGAGGCCTGGGATACCATTCCATTTGCGCAAGTAATAAGGGGTTCCATGTTAATAACTCAATCTATTTTTAGAAAATATATTATATTACCTTCATTGATAATAGCGAAAAATATTGGACGTATGTTACTATTGCAACTTCCTGAATGGTATGAGGATTTAGAGGAATGGAATAGGGAGATGCATGTTAAATGTACCTATAATGGTGTTCAATTGTCCGAAACAGAATTTCCACAAAATTGGTTGACAGATGGTATTCAGATAAAAATCTTATTTCCTTTCTGTCTGAAACCTTGGCACAGATCTAAACTCCGATTCTCTCATAAAGATCTAATAATGAAAAAGAAAAAAGAAAAAGATGATTTTTGTTTTTTAACAGTTTTGGGAATGGAAACCGAATTTCCTTTTGGTTCTCCCCGAAAACGACCCTCTTTTTTTGAACCCATTTTTAAGGAACTCGAAAAAAAAATTGGAAAATTAAAAAAGAAATATTTTCTACTTCTAAAAATTTTGAAAGGAAAAATAAAATTACTTCGAAAAGTTTCAAAAGAAACAAAAAAATGGGTTATCAAAAGTGTCGTTTTTTTAAAAAAAATAAGAAAAGAACTCTTAAAAGTAAATCCAATTCTCTTTTTTCGATCAAGAGAAGTAGAAGTATATGACTCGAGTGAAACTAAAAAAGAAAGAGATCCCATAATCAGCAATCAGATGATTCATGAATCATTTAGTCAAATTGCATCTCCAGGTTGGACAAATTCTTCATCGACAGAAAAAAAAATGAAGGATCTGACTGATAGAACAAATACAATTAGAAATCAAATAGAAAGAATTACAAAAGAGAAAAAAAAAGTAACTCCAGAAATAAATATTAGTCTTAACAAAACAAGTTATAATGCTAAAAGATTAGAAAAATGGCAAATATTAAAAAGAAGAAATGCTCGATTAATCTCTAAATTACCTTTTGTTTTTCAATTTTTCATTGAAAGAATCCACACAAATATATTTTTATCTATCATTAATATTCCCAGAATGAAGAGAAAATTATTTCTTGAATCAACAAAAAAAATTATGAATAAATCCATTTACAATAATGAAACAAGTCAAGAAATAATTAATAAAAAAAATAAAAATCCAATTGAGTTTATTTCGACTATAAAAAAGTCACTTTATAATATTAGTAATAGTAAGACAAATTCACATATTTTTTATGACTTATCGTACTTATCACAAGCATATGTATTTTACAAATTATCACAAACCCAAGTTATTAACTTGTATAAATTAAAATCATTTCTTCAATATCAAGGAATCCCTTTTTTTCTTAAGCCTGAAATAAAGGATTCTTTTGAAACACAAGGAATAGTTCATTCTAAATTAAGGGATAACAGACTTCCGAGTTCTGAAATGAATCAATGGAAAAACTGGTTAAGAGGGCATTATCAATACGATTTATCTCAGATCAGATGGTCTAGATTAATACCACAACAATGGCGGAATAGAGTTTATCAACGTCGTATGGTTAAAAGGAAAAATTTCAGCAAATGGAATTTATATGAAAAAGACCAATTAATTGATTACAAAAAAGAAAATATTTGGGAAGTCTATTCATTATTGAATCAAAAGGATAATTTTCAAAAATACTATAAATATGATCTTTTATCATATAAATCTATTAATTCTGAAAATAAAAAGGACTCATTTATTTCTAGATCGCCGTTTGAAGGAAATAAGAATCAAGAGATTTTTTATAATTACAACACATATAAAGACACTTTTTTTGATATGCTGAGGAGTATCCCTATCAATAATTATCTAGGAAGGGGCGATATTCTATATATGGAAAAAACCCCCGATAGGAAATATTTGGATTGGAAAATTCTCAATTTTGATCTTAGACAAAAAGTCGATATTGAGGCCTGGATCACGATCGATGCCAATAGTAATCAAAATACTCAGATTGTTACTAATAATTATCAAATAATTGATAAAAAAAATATTTTTTATCTTATGATTCCAGAAATGAATTTACCGAACTCCCCAAAAGTCTTTTTTGATTGGATGGGGATGAATGAAAAAATACTAAAGCGTCCCATATTGAATCTGGAACTTTGGTTCTTCCCAGAATTTTTGTTACTTTATAATACATATAAAACGAAATCTTGGTTTATACCAAGCAAATTACTTCTTTTAAATTTGAATAGAAATGAAAATAGTAATGAAAATCAAAAGATTAATGAAAAGCAAAAGGGAAGTTTTTTGATACCATCGAATAAAAAAATAAAGAATCGAAATCAAAAAGAAAAAAAAACCACAAGCCAAGGGGATCTTGGATCCGTTCTTTCAAACCAACAAAAAGATATTGAAGAAGATTATGCGAGATCGGACATGAAAAAAGGTAAAAAGAAAAAACAATACAAAAGTAACACCGAAGCAGAACTAGATTTGTTCCTGAAACGTTATTTGCTTTTTCAATTGAGATGGGACGATACTTTGAATCAAAGAATGATCAATAATATTAAGGTATATTGTTTCCTGCTTAGACTAATAGATCCAAGAAAAATTTCTATATCCTCGATTCAAAGGGGAGAAATGAGTTTGGATATAATGCTGATTCAGAAGAATTTAACTCTTCCAGAATTGATGAAAAGGGGAATATTGATTATCGAACCCATTCGTCTGTCTGTAAAAAACGACGGACAGTTTATTATGTATCAAACCATCGGTATTTTGTTGGTTCATAAGAGTAAGCACCAAACCAATCAAAGATACCGAGAGCAAAGATATGTTGCTAAGAATAATTTGGATGAATCTATTCCACCACATGAAAGAATAACAAGAAATATAGACAAAAATCATTTGGATTTGCTTGTTCCTGAAAATATTTTCTCATTTAGGCGTCGTAAAAAATTAAGAATTCTAATTTGTTTCAATTCAAAGAATAGGAATGATGTAGATAGAAATCCTGTATTTTGCAACGAAAAGAATAGCAGCCAAGTTCTAGGTGACAGTAATCACCTTGATAGAGAGACAAATCAATTAATGAAATTGAAGTTCTTTCTTTGGCCTAATTATCGATTAGAAGATTTAGCTTGTATGAATCGCTATTGGTTTGATACCAATAATGGCAGTCGTTTCAGTATGTTAAGGATACATTTGTATCCACGATTGAAAATTCGTTGATAGTACATTTTTCCTATATATCCTCTACTATATAGAATATATGAAAGCAAATAAATACACACATCACACGTCCTGTCTTACATTTCATTCTAAATAATACTAAATGAATACTGTATCAATTCGATCTAGAAATGAATCAACAGAACCCTCTTCATTTTAGGTCTAAATTCTTCGCTTTTGTGAATACGAAAATGTGCCAATCCTTTTCTCTCCCTATCTAAATCTAATTTTCAATTGGATTGATTCATTTGAATTGATAAAATTAGGAGTTCATAAAGAAATTTGAATTATATTATTGTATATACCACATTAAAATGAATGACATTATTATTACTGATCGGTAAAATCCATATCTGTAAAAAGGGAGAGGAGGCTTTTTTTTATGGTAAGAAATTCATTCATTTCGGTTATTTCTCAAAAAGAAAATGAAGAAAACAGAGGGTCTGTTGAATTTCAAGTATTCAGTTTCACCACTAAGATAAGGAGACTTACTTCACATTTGGAATTGCACAAAAAAGACTATTCATCTCAGAGAGGTTTGCGAAAAATTTTGGGAAAACGTCAACGATTACTGGCTTATTTGTCAAAAAAAAATAGAGTACGTTATAAAGAATTAATTGATCGGTTGGATATTCGAGAGACAAAAACTCGTTAATTTAAAGAGTGATATCATTTGAACTTATGCGTTTCAATTTTGATGAACTTCTTTTTACTTTCAGCAATTCATGGAAGAATTACTCGGTAAAAAACTTATGATTGCACCAACTACAAGAAAAGACCTCATGATAGTCAATATGGGTCCTCACCACCCATCAATGCATGGTGTTCTTCGACTTATCGTTACTCTCGATGGTGAAGATGTTATTGACTGTGAACCAATATTGGGTTATTTACACAGAGGAATGGAGAAAATTGCGGAAAACCGAACAATTATACAATATTTGCCTTATGTAACACGTTGGGATTATTTAGCTACTATGTTCACAGAAGCAATAACCGTAAATGGACCCGAACAACTAGGCAATATTCAAGTACCTAAAAGGGCTAGCTATATCAGAGCCATTATGTTGGAGTTGAGTCGTATAGCTTCTCATTTGTTATGGCTTGGTCCTTTTATGGCAGATATTGGGGCACAGACCCCTTTCTTCTATATTTTTCGAGAACGAGAATTGATATATGACCTATTCGAAGCTGCCACCGGTATGCGAATGATGCATAATTATTTTCGTATCGGAGGAATAGCTGCTGATCTACCTCATGGATGGATAGATAAATGTTTGGATTTTTGCGATTATTTTTTAACAGGGGTTGCTGAATATCAAAAGCTTATTACACGGAATCCTATTTTTTTAGAACGAGTTGAAGGCGTAGGCATTATTGGAGGAGAAGAAGCACTAAATTGGGGTTTATCAGGACCAATGCTACGAGCTTCCGGAATACAATGGGACCTTCGTAAAGTTGATCATTATGAGTGTTACGACGAATTTGATTGGGAGGTTCAATGGCAAAAAGAAGGGGATTCATTAGCTCGTTATTTAGTACGAATCAGTGAAATGAGAGAATCCATAAAAATTATCCAACAGGCTCTGGAAGGAATTCCAGGGGGGCCCTTTGAGAATTTAGAAATCCGACGCTTTGATAGAGTAAAAGATACTGAATGGAATGATTTTGAATATCGATTTATTAGTAAAAAACCTTCTCCAACTTTTGAATTGTCCAAACAAGAACTTTATGTAAGAGTCGAAGCACCAAAAGGAGAATTGGGAATTTTTCTGATAGGAGATCAGAGTGTTTTTCCTTGGAGATGGAAAATTCGCCCACCGGGTTTTATCAACTTGCAAATTCTGCCTCAGTTAGTTAAAAGAATGAAATTGGCTGATATTATGACGATACTAGGTAGTATAGATATCATTATGGGAGAAGTTGATCGTTGAAATGATAATTGATAATACAACAGAACTACAAGCCATCCATTCGTTTTCCAGATTGGAATTCTTAAAAGAAGTCTATGGGATCATATGGGTGCTTGTCCCTATTTTGACTCTTGTATTAGGAATCACACTAGGTGTACTAGTAATTGTTTGGTTAGAAAGAGAAATATCTGCAGGGATACAACAACGTATTGGACCTGAATACGCCGGCCCCTTGGGAATTCTTCAAGCTCTAGCAGATGGGGTAAAACTACTTTTCAAAGAGAATCTTTTTCCATCTAGAGGGGATACTCGTTTATTCAGTATCGGACCATCCATAGCAGTCATATCCATTTTACTAAGTTATTCAGTAATTCCTTTTGGTTATCGCCTTATTCTAGCCGATCTTAGTATTGGTGTTTTTTTATGGATCGCTGTTTCAAGTCTTGCTCCCGTTGGACTTCTTATGTCGGGATATGGATCAAATAATAAATATTCCTTTTTAGGTGGTTTAAGAGCTGCTGCTCAATCAATTAGTTATGAAATACCATTAACTCTATGTGTATTATCAATATCTCTACGTGTGATTCGGTGAGACATAAAATTTCCCCTATTTCTTTTCTTTCTAGTAAGAAAGTTAAATGAGTTGAATATATCTATTTTATTTTTTTATTCAGAATTCGGGTTGATGAACTAAACCAGATAGTTATATGAGTGAAATAAAACGGCTTTTGAATTTGAATTTGCAGTTAAAGGGATTGAATCTCATTTCCTATGTACAAGAATGAAATGAAAGTAAATATAAGTAAAGCAGTCGAGACTGTTTACCCCAAGATTGGTTGATTAGGCATCATGGCTTGAAACGGGTTCAAAAGATCAACTGTATGGAGTTTTTACTATCTATTAACATAGATGTATTACCATAATGGAAGGTTAACAAAAATGAGTGGATGGTTAGGAAGACCAAGATACGCAAAGGATTAGTAATGGAGATTCTGTAAATTATCCAACAGGATGTACCTAAAAGGAATTCAAATTGGGGCTTTAAGTTGGTAGAAACGATTAAGAAGTACTCCCCATG